GCAGTAATAGGTAGGGATGACAGGATTTGAACCTGTGACATTTTGTACCCAAAACAAACGCGCTACCAAGCTGCGCCACATCCCTTCAATTGGCCTACAATGTCATTGTAGAGAATTCCTGTCTTGTTTTCCACATCGTTATTTCCCCAATTGCTATATACAATTTCTCGGGCCATTTCGTCTTTTTGGTCTCATTTAATTAAAATTTAATTAAAAATGGAATATATATAAAATAAAAGTAATATATAAAAAAAAGAGAAAAGTAATATATAAAAAAAGAGAATATTGATTCTATACTAATTATATAGTAAAAGACTTATATACATATGAAATACGGAACGGAATTCGTCGTAAAAATAAAGGAGTCTTTTTCGGGAATGCTCGGGGACACATTTTTTTCGGTTTTAAGAAAAAGAAAATCTTATTCACCGGACCCTTGTACCTTTCGATTTGAATTAGGAATTCCATGTACAACTATAAGTGGTCCTTAACTTCATATGCATCTGATCATATATGTATTACTATTATGTATTCCAATCAAATATGTATTCCTATAAAAGAAGGAGGTTGTTCAATGCGAGATCTAAAAACATATCTCTCCGCAGCACCGGTACTAAGTACTTTATGGTTCGGGTCTTTAGCAGGTCTATTGATAGAGATTAATCGTTTTTTCCCGGATGCGTTGACATTCCCCTTTTTTTCATTCTAGTTATTGACATGGGAAGGAATAACGAAGATTCGAGCTAGAATTAAATATCTGTGATTAATCCCTCTTTTCTCTTTTTTCCCTTTTTATTTTGTTTAGAATAAGGGAAAAAAGAGAAAGAATAAAAGTGGATTCGCCAACTGCGAGACTCGGATTCAAGTTCGAATTAAATTAATTAATAATAGAGGTAGAATAAAAAATAAAGTGGGTCTAGGGCAAGAGTATTATAGAAGATACTTAAATGAAATCTTGTACTAGTGAAATACTAGATACTTAAATGAAATATTGTACTGTGATTTGAAATATAGTTTTTCAATAGTTGTATATTATTTACTATATTGATTGCAGCGAAATTTTTCAGAATTGAATTTCAAGTTAGTCACTTCTATTTTTTCCTTTCTTCTTCTTCGTTTCGGATCGAAAATAGAAGCGTTGAGTCAATCAAAAATCCAAGGGAGGTTCATGGCTAAGAGTAAAGATGTCCGAATAACGGTTATTTTGGAATGTACCAGTTGTGTTCGAAATGGTGTTAATGTTGATAAGGTATCAACGGGCATTTCCAGATATATGACTCAAAAGAACCAGCACAATACACCCAATCGATTGGAATTGAGAAAATTCTGTCCCTATTGTTACAAACATACGATTCATGGGGAGATAAAGAAATAGATCGAACCAAGCACTTGCGTGTCACCCCTTCAAGGAAAGGGAAAATCACATTATATATATAACATATATAAATATAAATAAATAAACCAAATCCTATTTCTTTATTCTATTCTAAAATTCATTTTATTTTAGATTCGACTGAGATAGGATTTTGGGGATAAGGAATAAACTAAACAAACCATGGATAAATCCAAGCGACCCTTTCTGAAATCCAAGCGACCCTTTCTGAAATCCAAGCGACCCTTTCGGAAATCCAAGCGACCCTTTCGGAAATCCAAGCGACCTTTTCGTAGGCGTTTACCCCCAATCCAACCGGGGGATCAAATTGAGTATAGAAACATGAGTTTAATTAGTCGATTTATTAGTGACCAAGGAAAAATATTAGCTCGACGGGTGAAAAGATTAACCTTGAAACAACAACGATTAATTACTCTTGCTATAAAACAAGCTCGTATTTTATCTTCGTTACCCTTTCTTAATAATAGGAAACTGTTTAAGACGAAAGCGAAACCAATTAACAAAAAATTTAATAAGCGAAAGAAACGCCTTAAGAATAAATTTCATCCGAAAGATAAAAAAATTATCAATAAAGAGAAGTATTTGAAAAATCGATTCAAGAACAAAATGGAATCGCGTTAGTAACAGCGAGAACGGCCTTTCCAGCCGAGATAAAGGCTTTTCCGGCCAATTTAAAAAGATACAGCATAATCAAAAAAAAAAATAAGAAATAGAAACAGCTTAATGATAAACCGTTTAAAATAAAAAATACGGAATGTCGTGAAATGAAAATGGGCGAGTCGACCGCTAGACCTACGAGTCTTAGAGCAAGAAAGAAATAGGTTTACTCTTTCTTTACTTGAATCAAAATTCCAATCCGAACTCAACCGAAGATTGAGGTTTTGCTCTAAAAATCCCAAAATCTAGATTTGATTATCGTGTCTTAAGAAAAAAAAAGAATCGGCAAAGAGTAAATCTTTTTTTTATTGAATGTGTTCATTCATTTTAACTACTTTTTCATATTTTATCATATTCTATCAATTATCCATTTTGACTCTACCTTCCCGGAGTTCATTCTCCGGGGAACTCCATTTAAATTATTCCTGCGGATTCTTTCCAATCGACTTCTTTTACGATCTCGTTGGAAATAATAGAAATGGAATTCCTATTTGATATAGCTATTTGTGCAAGTATTTTACGATTAAGAAGCAACTGTCTCTTGTACAGATCGTGTATTAATCTACTATAACTATAGGATACCCCCCTTTCGCGCATTACTGCGTTTATTCGAGTAATCCACAAACGACGAAAGTTTCTCTTTTGCCTATCCCTATCCCGATGTGCTGAATCCAAAGCTCTTATTTTCTGTTGACTCATTGTTCGAGTAAGTCTTGAATGAGCCCCTTGAAAGCTTGATACAAAGGAACGCACTTTTGTTCTACGTCTCTGAGCTATAGATCCCCGTTTAGTTCTGGTCATTGAATAAATGAAACTTTGGCGAATAACGAATTCATTTCCCCTCTTTCAGTTATTCTTTGTCCCTTTTCTAGTCTATTAATAACAAAACAGGTTTTTCCAATGTATAAACTAAAAATTCCAATGGCTTTGGCTACTCTAACCTTCCCGACCACAATTTTTTCTTTTTTCTAGGCATTTCACTTCGAAATAGGAAGTTGTATTCTATTAGGTCTCAAAAATAGAATCAATAAAAAAGAAATAGATAAAGAAATAGTGGATTCCATCGTTTCTATGGTTACTTCTTAAACGGTGAGGTCTTCTCTATACACCGGAGCCTTTATTTAAATTTCAATTTAATCCATCTTATTGGGAACTTGTATAGTTCCCATTCTTTGGCTCTACCCATGAATTAGCCAGTAATAGGTCTTTCACAACGAGATCTACCTATACAGTAACGGTATTTTATTATGAAGGTTGGCTGGGTAGCTGACCCTATTAGTCCGTTCTTGCAAGGGGCATAATCTTTCTTTTTTTTAACTAAGATTTCCTCCGCTTAATGGATAACCATTTTCTACCAATGGAGAATTGCTTCTCATCTTAAATTGAGGTGATTGGGTTTGCACCAATGGAAACCATAAATTTCATACACAATAAGGGATATGATAGATTTTCTTATTTTGAGATAGTGAATGGAGTTCACTTTTACATTCTATCCTATTCATCGGGATGGATCATTGATACTGGAAAATTGGGTTTCTTTCTTTTGTCCCAGCTCATGATCTGAACGAGTCGCACATACACCCTAGTACATGTTCCTCGACGCTGAGGGCATCCCCGAAGAGCGGGGGCTTTTGTGACATTTCTGATTGGCTGTCTTGTATTTCTAATAAGTTGTTTAATAGTTGGCATGTTGAATCGTATACATAATGGGCTGGTTTAGATCGATCCTAACCAGATGATTATGAATGGCTTGTTTTCTTTTATTTAATATTCTATTAAACTTGGTTAAGAAGGGAAAATCTCAAATGGCCGCTTGCGCACACTCGGGTTTTGACGAAATTCAAGCTTGCCACTCGCTACAAGATCAACAATTCCATAATCTTTGGCTTCTTGTGCTGACATAAAAATATCTCTTTCCAGGTCTATCTCTACAACCCAAAGGGGTTGGCCCGTTATTTTTGCATAAGCCTCTCCGACCAACGCACGCAGGCGACAGAATTCCTTTATTTCGAGGAAAGTTTCTCCCGTTGGTGTCTCAAAAGGAAAAGTATTAGGTTGATGGATCATTATCCTACTGTGAGGGAATGCTATACGTTGGGTAAATGTTCCTCCGGCCACGATCAAAGATGCCATTGAGGCGCATTCTCCGATACTCAATGTATGCATCGTTGGTGGCAAATATACCAGCATATCAAAAATAGCGAATCCATCTACCATGGATCCGCCGAGAGAGGATATAAAGAAATACAGATCGTTTACCTCACCCTCCAAACTGAGAAATACCATAAGACCTACAATTTGATTTGAGAGTTCGGTATCAATCTCTTGGACTATAAAAAGGAATCCCCTTCGATAAAGTCCGTTGTATACGTCAACCCAAGACGCTTCTTCGTCTCCAGAAATTTGAAAGGGTATTTTTGGAACACCTACAGGCATAAAAGAAAAATTAAGTACTAGATTTCACTTTGATGTGGAAACATAACAATCGGTTTATTGTCTTTCTACTATTGTCGTTTATCGTATTTTATCCACAGATTCGAAAAATTCATAAAGAAAGACAGAATAAATAAGGGAAAATTCTTACGAATAGGCCCTTCTAATGATGAACAAGTATGGACGTATTCACTCATAGAAAACGGTATCAACCTCCCCATTGCATATTGGTACTTATCGAGTATAGAATAAATCTGCTTCTCTTTGTTCCTACGAAGAGAATTTTTCCATTATTACTAACAGAATCAAACAAATATGAATCCTTGCTCGGAAATAATCCCCTGAACAGGGGAGGTTCATAACATAGTTATAGTATAGTCTTTTCCAATGCAATAAAGTTACGTAGTGTCTTTTTTTCTTTGATAAAGGGGTATTTCCATGGGTTTGCCTTGGTATCGTGTTCATACCGTTGTATTGAATGATCCCGGTCGACTGCTTTCTGTCCATATAATGCATA